ATTTTTTGTTTAAATTTTTAGCATTGAGGAGATTTTTAGGGATTTTAATCGAACTTTTTAGGCTGTAAAAAAATTGATAAAAAAAGTTATGTGCATGTATATATATAAATTCATCCCGATGGTTAACCCCACTTCAACTTGTTAACCGGCACGTTCTTGAGTCCTCCTTGGTTTAGGGGTTTGACGAGGATAACAGGAATTCCTGAGCGTAGGGGGTAGGGGGGTTTGTCGCGCGTAAGCCAAAGGGGGGGCATATATATAATAGTAAGTTGAAAAAGGAATATATATGTATGTACGTGAGATAAAAATATGTGATTCTTAAGTTATGTCATTCAATAATTAACCTAGTTTATTTATTTCAAAGGAATGTTCGACCTTGATTTTTCTGTTGCGCCTGCACTCTGAGATGCAAAGTGAAAGGAAACCAAAAAGAGAACCCCTATGCATATAAAAGAACGCCCGGCATGTTGGGTAACGCGGAGTATGAACTACACAAGTAGCCGGATGCAAGGAAGAGATTTGACGGGTGGGGTTACACCGACTGTCCATGAGATGTTTAACCAGATACAAGGAATAATTCAGGTGGGCCACCCCCACTGTTTGTGTCCCTGATTCCATCATGGATAATATGCCTTAATGTAAATCGTAGGTGGTCTCTTACTACATTAATATGGTTAATATAAATTCTAGTTGGGTCAGGCAGAAGAAACATTGGTAAATGAAATGTTAGTTGTGTATTTCATTAATGTTAGACGAAAGATAATCGAGTGGTAGATAATAACAGTTTGTACTATTTATTTAAATTGCTAGTACCTGCTTTTAGGTTAAAATAATTGTATGGTGTTAATACATATGCATGAATAATGTACTATATACACATATATGTGTATATTTTACCTGGGGGTTAATTTCAGAAGATAGTTTAATTTAGAATTCTGGCTTTGGGAGCCAGAGGTGGGAGTTAGAATCCCTCTCTTCTGGGCGCTAGGAGGGGGTTTAACCCTCGATCTTCGGATTACAAGACCGATGCTTTAAAAGACTAAGCTACTAGGGCAGGCTCCTTTCAGTGCTTTTTTTTCCTTTCATCCGGCTAGCGGCGCGAGGATTAGGAAGAGCGCGAAGTATACCACCGATGCAATTTGCCCAATAATGATGTATGGGTGTTCTACGGGTATACCTCCGATCCATGTTAAAATAATTATATCTGCGACTAGGGTTCAAAATAGGAATTGGGTGATGGGGCGAAAGGTTAGTCCTCGTTGTTTTGAAGTATGTAGAATTGGGACTACCATAAGTACGAGGATGGAAAATAATAACGCAAGCACCCCCCCTATTTTATTTGGGATGGATCGTAAGATGGCGTAGGCAAATAAAAAATATCATTCGGGCTTAATGTGTGGCGGGGTAACAAGAGGGTTGGCGGGAATAAAATTTTCTGAGTCACCTAACAGGTTGGGTGAAAACAGTGCTAGTGATGTTAAGGCTATAAGTATAAGAACAAACCCTAACAGATCTTTATAAGAAAAATAGGGGTGGAAGGAGATTTTGTCCGCGTCAGAATTTAGTCCGGCGGGGTTGTTCGACCCTGTTTCATGTAAAAATAGAAGGTGGAGGATGGTCGCCGCGGCAACGACAAACGGGAGGAGGAAGTGGAAGGCGAAGAATCGAGTAAGTGTTGCGTTATCAACCGAAAATCCCCCTCAGATTCATTGAACCAGGGCGTCTCCTATGTAAGGGACTGCTGAAAGTAGATTGGTAATGACTGTGGCCCCTCAGAATGATATTTGGCCTCAGGGCAAAACATAGCCCACAAAAGCGGTTATTATAACAAGGAGAAGCAGAACAACACCAATGTTCCAGGTCTCTTTATACAGATAAGATCCGTAGTAGAGACCGCGGGCGATGTGTATGTAAATGCAAATAAAGAAAAATGATGCGCCGTTGGCGTGTAAACTTCGGATTAATCAGCCGTAATTAACATCTCGGCAGATGTGGTTAACTGAAGAAAATGCGGTTGAAATGTCGGAGGTGTAGTGTATTGCTAGAAAGAGGCCTGTCAGGATTTGGGAGATTAAACACAGCCCTAAAAGAGATCCAAAATTCCATCAGACTGAGATGTTGGAGGGTGTTGGTAGGTCCACTAATGCATCGTTAGCGATTTTAATGAGTGGGTGGGTTTTTCGTAGGCTTGCCATTAATTGTTCTTGTAGTTGAACTACAACGATGGTTCTTCAAATCATTGGTCCCGGTTAGAGTCCGAGCAAGAATTATGACCTATCTTATGTTTTTGTTGTTGGTGGCGTTAATTTTGGGTTTAGTTGCGGTTGCTTCTAACCCGACACCTTATTTTGCGGCTTTGGGCTTAGTGGTAGCGGCTGGTGTCGGGTGTGGAATTCTGGTCGGTTCGGGGGGCTCTTTTCTATCATTAGTGCTTTTCTTAATTTACCTGGGGGGAATGCTCGTAGTATTTGCTTATTCAGCGGCTTTAGCCGCAGAGCCTTTCCCGGAGGCTTGAGGAAGTCGATCTGTGTTAGGGTACGTCTTGGTTTATTTTATGGGGGTTGTGTTGGCGGCGGGGGTACTTGGGGGCAGTTGACACGAGGGATCTTGGGTTATAATTGACGGATTGAAAGAGTTTTCTTTACTACGGGGGGATGTGGGGGGGGTGGCAATAATATATTCTTTTGGGGGATCATTATTAGTGATTTGTGCTTGGGTTCTTCTTCTAACGCTCTTAGTGGTGTTGGAACTTACGCGTGGATTAAGTCGGGGGGCAGTTCGGGCGGTTTAGATGGTAGATGCAAGAAGGCCCAGGGCTACGGTTAATAAAAAAATAGTTAGGTAGGTCTTGATCATTCCTCGTTGAATGTCGCTTACGGTTTTTGATATTATTATTTGGGTTAGGGCCAGGCCTTTTGGTCCTGAGATTTCAAACCATGTTTGGTCTAGTTTAGTGGCAATTGATTGTCCTAGTGTAAGGTTAATTTTTGGGGGAAGGCGATGAATAATTGCTGGGAAGTACCCGAGCATGTTTGAAAAGTGATGAGGGGATGTCATAGGGGTAATTTTAATTTGTTTATTTGTCAGGGCTGTTAGCTCTATGGCTGTTAAAAGTCCAACAATCGTCACTGCGAGGGCTGCTATTTTCAGGGTGATGGGTATCGTCATAACGGGTGTTTTTAGGGGGAGGAAGTTTGATGTAATAATAAGTCCCGCAATGATGCTTCCCCATGCAAGTCGTTTGAGGGGGTTAATAACCAAGGGGTTATTTTCATTAATCGGAGGGAGGGCTAAGAATCGAGGGAACCCTATGGTAACGAAGAAAATTACCCGAAAGCTGTAGACAGCAGTAAAGGAGGTAGCAATTAGTGTCAATGTAAGGGCCCAGGCGTTGAGATAGGAGATGTTAAGGGCTTCAATGATAGCGTCTTTTGAGAAGAACCCGGCTAGAAAGGGGGTGCCCGTAAGAGCTAGGCTTCCGATTGTTAAGCAAGCTGAGGTCGTGGGTATTAAGTTTTGGAGGCCGCCTATTTTTCGGATATCCTGTTCATCATTTAAGCTGTGGATAATGGAACCAGAGCATAAAAATAGCATGGCTTTAAAGAAGGCGTGAGTACAGATATGGAGGAATGCAAGTTGTGGTTGATTCAGTCCAATAGTGACTATCATAAGCCCTAGTTGGCTTGATGTTGAAAATGCTACAATTTTCTTGATATCATTTTGTGTCAAGGCGCAGGTAGCTGTAAATAGGGTGGTTAATGCTCCTAGGCATAGGCAAATTGATAAGGCTAACTTGTTTTGTTCTATAAGGGGATGAAGGCGAATTAGTAGAAAGATGCCCGCAACAACTATTGTGCTTGAGTGAAGTAGGGCAGATACTGGGGTGGGGCCCTCCATGGCGGACGGAAGTCATGGATGCAGGCCAAACTGGGCTGATTTTCCAGTTGCCGCAAGAATGAGCCCAATTAAAGGAATTGTTATGTCAACGTTTTTTGATAAGAAAAAGATTTGTTGTAATTCTCATGAGTTAAAATGTATCGCAAGTCAGGCCATGGTTAAGATTAGGCCAATATCACCTACGCGGTTGTAAATTACGGCCTGGAGAGCTGCTGTGTTGGCGTCGGCTCGTCCGTATCATCAGCCGATTAGTAAAAAAGACATAATTCCTACCCCCTCTCATCCGATAAATAATTGAAACATGTTATTTGCTGTAACTAGGGTAATTATAGCTACTAAGAATAGCAGAAGATACTTGAAAAATCGGTTTATATTCGGGTCTGAGTGTATATACCATAGTGCAAATTCTAGAATTGACCAGGTGACGTAGAGGGCAATAGGGGTAAAGATAATGGAATAGTGGTCAAATTTAAAACTAATATTTGTGTCAAATATTTGTGTATTTATTCAGTGTCAGTTTGTGATAACATTCTCTAGCCCCTGGTCCAGAAAGAGTATCAGTGGGAGCAAGCTAATAAAAAATGATGTGCTGACAGCGGTTTTGACGTGGGTGTTCGCTCATTCTGGGTCTCGTGGTTCAGGGTTGAGTGTGGTTAATAAGGGAAGCATGAGGATTAGTAGAATTAAAATTAGGGAGGAGGATATAATTAGGGTTGTTGAATTCATAGCTTCTGCTTGGATTTGCACCAAGAGTTTTTGGTTCCTAAGACCAATGGATGAGCTGTTATCCTTCGGAAGCGTAAAAAGGCCGCGGATTTTAACCTCGGTATGTAAGGATTAGCAGTACTTATTGATTCTTATCCCTTCTTGGTGAGTAAGGGGATTTTAACCCCTATTTTTAGAATCACAATCTAATATCTTGGTTAAATTATACTTACTAGTGGCACCACCCTCACATTAGTTCGGGTTTCGTGATGAGGAGGATGACGGGGATGAGGTGAAGTGCCATCAACAGGTGTTCTCGGGTGTGAAATGGTGAAAGTTTAATGATGTGATTTGGTGCTGGTCCTCGTTGTGACATAAGAAACATGTAGAGGGAGTACCCTGCCGTAATAAGTGTTCCTAACCCTGTGAGTGCAATGGTCGTGGGGGATCAGTTAAATAAGGTTGTAATAATTATTAGTTCCCCTATTAAATTAGGAAGGGGAGGGAGTGCTAGGTTGGCCAAGTTGGCGATAAATCACCATACTGCTGTAAGGGGAAAAATTATTTGCAGTCCGCGGGCAAGGATTATGGTTCGGCTGTGGGTTCGTTCATAGGCTGTATTCGCTAAGCAAAAGAGTATTGAGGAGACGAGGCCGTGGGCGATCATGAGGATAATAGCGCCTGAGAATCCTCAGGGGGTTTGGATAAGAATTCCCCCTGCCACGAGGCCCATGTGGCTCACAGATGAATAAGCAATGAGTGACTTTAGGTCAGTCTGGCGGAGGCAAATAGAGCCTGTTATAATAACTCCTCATAGTGCGAGGATAATGAAGGGGTATACTAATTCTTTAGAGAGGGGGTCTAGTATAATCATTATCCGTATCATACCGTATCCTCCGAGTTTTAGCAAGACTGCTGCTAGGACTATTGAGCCTGCAACGGGGGCTTCTACATGTGCTTTGGGTAGTCAGAGGTGGACGCCATATAGGGGCATTTTTACTAGAAAGGCGATTAAGCAGCCTGCCCACCAGATTTTATCGCTTCAGGAGTTTAGCATTAGTGGTTGGGCATACTGGATAACTAACATAGATAGGGTCCCCGTGGATTGTTGCAGAAGAAGTAGTGCAACCAAGAGGGGTAATGAGCCGGCTAGTGTATAAAAAAGGAAATAAATTCCTGCATTTAATCGCTCGGTTTGATTCCCTCAGCGGGTAATAATAATAAGGGTGGGGATAAGGGTGGCTTCAAACATGATATAAAACATAATAATCTCTGTGGCGCCAAATGCTATAATTAAAAAGGTTTGTAGTGAGGCTAGAAGTGAAATGTAGAGACGTTGTCGGCTCATGGGCTCTGGGTTGATGTGATTTTGGCTAGCTAAAATTATTAGCGGGAGTAGTCAGCATGTTAGAACTAGGAGGGGAGTTGATAGGGGGTCTGTGGCCAAGTATACATTGGATGTGGCTCACCCGGTCTCTGATGTTCATTTTAATCAGGTGAGGCTGATGAGAGCAATTAAGAGGCTGTGTGCGGTTGAAGCGGCTCATAATCATTTGGGGGAGATAAGTCAAATTGTTGGAAATAGTATAATTGTTGGTACTAGTACTTTTAACATTGTAGAAGATTAAGGTTTTGGAGGCGGTCGTTGCCGTGGGTTCGGGCGGTAGCTACTAGAAGTGCAAGGCCTGTACTTGCTTCACAGGCGGAGAAAGCTAGGAGAAGTATTGGTGCCGTAGAGAAGCTGGTTGATTCAAACTGTAGTGTTCATAGGGCTAGCGCAATAAATAAAGATAGTATTATTCCTTCTAAGCACAAAAGGGCTGAGAGCAGATGAGTGCGGTGGAAGGCCAGTCCTATAAGTCCTAGTACAAACGCTGAGCTGAAGCTAAAGTGCAGGGGTGTCATAAGGGGGTCATGGGTTTAAACCATGATTTTTTGAGCCGAAATCAGAGGTCTTGTTTTGGACTAACTCCCTATTCTGCTCACTCTAGGCCCCCTTGAGTTCATTCATAAATTAGTCCAAGGGTTAGTAGAATTAAGACCATAGTAGCTCAAAAGAATGTTCCGGTGGGGTTATAAAGTTGATCCCCTCATGGCAGGGGTAGAAGGAGGGCGATCTCTAAATCAAACAGGAGAAATAAAATTGCCACGAGGAAGAATCGCAAGGAGAAAGGCAATCGGGCTGACCCTAGGGGGTCAAATCCGCACTCGTAGGGCGAGAGTTTTTCTGCGTCAGGGGTTATTTGTGGGAGTCAAAAGGATACAATTGCTAGGACTGAAGAGAGAGCTACTGTGATAAAGATAATAGTTGTAATTAAGTTCATTATCTTTCCTTGGGGTTTAACCAAGACTAAATGATTGGAAGTCATTTGTACTAATCTAATACTAGAAAGATATGAGCCTCATCAGTAGATAGAGACGTAAAGGAATAGTCAGACAACGTCTACAAAGTGTCAATATCAGGCGGCGGCTTCGAAACCAAAGTGGTGCTCGGAGGTGAAGTGGTATTGAATTTGGCGGAGGAGACATACCGCAAGGAAGGTCGAGCCAATAATTACATGCAGTCCATGAAATCCTGTGGCAACGAAGAATGTAGAGCCGTATACTCCGTCTGCGATGGTAAAAGGTGCCTCGTAGTATTCTATAGCCTGTAGGGCAGTAAAGTATAATCCTAGAAGAATTGTAAGTGCGAGAGATTGAATAGCTTGTTTTCGTTCGCCTTCTATGATGCTGTGGTGGGCTCATGTCACTGTAACCCCGGATGCTAGTAGTACGGCTGTATTAAGCAGGGGGACTTCAAATGGGTCTAGTGTAGTAATACCAGTAGGGGGTCAGCATCCTCCTAATTCCGGGGTTGGTGCCAGACTTGAGTGATAAAAGGCTCAAAAGAACCCGAGAAAGAAGAATACTTCAGAGGTAATAAACAGGATTATTCCGTAACGAAGGCCTTTTTGGACCGGGGGTGTGTGGTGACCTTGAAAGGTCCCCTCTCGAATAATATCACGTCATCATTGAATTATTGTTAAAATTAAGAGGATTAGTCCAAGGGTTATTAGTGTTGTTGAGTGGAAGTGAAACCAGATGGCTAGGCCGGACGTTATTAATAATGCGCCAATAGCTCCGGTTAGTGGTCATGGGCTTGGATCAACCATATGATATGCATGTGCTTGGTGGGCCATTAAACGTTCTCTTGGAGATACAGGCTTAGGAGTAGAACAAATACGTAGGCTTGAATTATTGCGACTGCAACTTCTAGGAGTGTGAGAAGGAAGAGAACAGTGGCTGTTAAAATAGCTACCGTTGGTATTATTGGTGCGAGTACAAAGGCAGCGGTGGCGATGAGCTGAATAAGGAGATGGCCTGCAGTTAAGTTAGCTGTAAGTCGAACTCCTAGGGCTAGTGGTCGAATAAAGAGGCTAATCGTTTCAATAATAATTAGAACAGGAATTAAGGGGAGGGGTGTCCCTTCTGGCAGAAGATGGCCAAGAGCAGCCGTTGGTTGGTTACGCATGCCAATAATTACTGTTGCCAACCAGAGAGGAACGGCGAGGCCTATATTGAGTGACAGCTGAGTTGTTGGTGTAAAGGTATAGGGGAGAAGGCCAAGTATGTTAATAACAATTAAAAAAACTATAAGTGAGGTCAGGAGTAGCGCCCATTTGTGGCCCCCCACATTTAGTGGTAGAAGCAATTGATTTGTGAACCGGTTGATAGATCAAGTTTGTAGGGTAATGAGTCGGTTGTTTACTCATCGGGCAGGGGGGGTGGGAAATAAAACTCAGGGTAGTGCGATTGCAATTGAGATTAATGGAATTCCTAGGAAAGAGGGGCTTGCAAATTGGTCAAAAAAGCTTGTTATCATGGTCAGTCTCAGGGTTCAGTTTTATGTTTTTCTGCACTTACCGGTGTAAGTTCGTTTGGTGTCACGTGGTTCAAAATTTTAGCGGGGATGACTGTAAGAAAAATAAATCAGGAAAATACTAGAATTGCAAATCAGGGGTTGGGATTTAATTGTGGCATTTCACTAGAGGTGGTCGGCAGGCACCAAACTTTGGCTTAAAAGGCCAATGCTTTATCCAATAATTAGCTTTCTAGTGAGGCGTCTTCTAGCATTAGCGAGGATCAGTTTTCGAAGTGTTCTAGTGGGACGGCTTCAACCACGATGGGTATGAAGCTGTGGTTGGCCCCGCAGATTTCAGAGCATTGTCCATAAAATACGCCTGGGCGTGAGGCAATAAAGGCAGTTTGATTAAGTCGGCCGGGCACAGCATCTATTTTTACCCCTAAGGATGGGACGGCTCAGGAGTGTAATACATCTTCCGCAGACACTAGAATGCGGATGGGCGATTCCATGGGGACTACTATCCGGTGGTCTGTTTCTAGTAATCGGAATTGCCCGGGTGTCAGGTCTTGAGTCGGAACTATGTAGGAGTCGAAGCCAAGGTCTTCGTAGTCAGTATACTCGTAACTTCAGTACCATTGGTGGCCCATGGCTTTAATTGTTAAGTGCGGGTCGTTAATTTCGTCTATAAGATATAAAATTCGAAGGGAGGGAAGGGCAATTAAGACTAGAATAACGGCCGGCAGCACGGTTCATACGATTTCAATCTCTTGAGAATCTAAAATATATTTGTTGGTGAGTTTAGTTGAAACTATTGCGATAATAATATAGAGCACTAGGGTGCTAATTAAGAATACAATTATTAAGGCGTGGTCGTGGAAATGAAGAAGTTCTTCTATAACGGGGGATGCCGCGTCTTGGAATCCTAGTTGTGTGGGATGTGCCATTAAAATACAAAGATACACAAGAGTCTAACTTGCAATTTCACCTTGACAAAGTGATGTAATTTATTTTACTAATATCTTAAAAGAAAGTGACAGAGTGGTTATGTGACTGGCTTGAAACCAGTTTATGGGGGTTCAATTCCTTCCTTTCTGGTTAGTTTGATTGAATTTGTACAAATGCCGGTTCTTCAAATGTGTGGTAGGGCGGAGGGCAGCCGTGAAGTCATTCTACGTTTGTTATGGTTAACTCTACTGAAGATACTTCACGTTTGGCGGCGAAGGCTTCTCATAGGATAAACAAAAACATAATTACTGCCACTAAAGAGATGAGTGAGCCGATAGATGAGACTGTGTTTCATAGGGCATATGCGTCTGGGTAGTCAGAGTACCGTCGTGGCATTCCGGCCAGGCCTAGAAAATGTTGAGGGAAAAATGTAAGATTAACACCAATAAATATCACGCCGAAGTGGATTTTGGTTCATGTGTCATTAAGGGTGTAACCTGAGAATAGGGGAAATCAATGTACGAATGCTGCTATGATGGCAAAGACGGCCCCCATTGATAGAACATAGTGGAAGTGGGCGACTACGTAGTATGTGTCATGTAAAACGATGTCCAGTGATGAGTTGGCTAAAACAATCCCCGTTAGTCCACCTACTGTAAAGAGGAAAATAAACCCCAGGGCCCACAGCATCGGCGTTTCTCATTTAATTGAGCCGCCGTGCAGTGTGGCTAGCCAGCTAAATACTTTTACTCCCGTTGGGATGGCAATAATTATTGTTGCAGAAGTAAAGTATGCGCGAGTATCCACATCTATTCCTACTGTAAATATATGATGTGCTCAGACAATAAAGCCTAGGAGGCCAATCGCTATCATGGCCCATACTATTCCTATGTAGCCGAAAGGTTCTTTTTTGCCGGCGTAGTAGGCGACAACATGTGAGATAATACCAAATCCTGGTAAAATCAGGATATAGACCTCTGGGTGGCCAAAGAATCAAAATAAATGTTGATACAGGATTGGGTCCCCTCCCCCTGCCGGGTCAAAGAATGTGGTGTTGAGGTTACGATCTGTAAGAAGCATTGTAATCCCAGCGGCCAGAACTGGTAGGGATAGGAGAAGAAGAACAGCTGTAACAAGTACGGCCCACACAAATAAGGGTGTTTGGTATTGAGAAATGGCTGGAGGTTTTATGTTAATGGTTGTGGTGATAAAGTTAATCGCCCCTAGAATTGAGGACACCCCTGCCAAATGTAGCGAAAAGATTGTCAGGTCTACGGATGCTCCTGCGTGGGCCAGGTTGCCTGCGAGAGGGGGGTAGACTGTTCAGCCGGTTCCGGCCCCGGCTTCTACTCCGGAAGAGGCAAGTAGGAGAAGGAAAGAGGGGGGGAGGAGTCAGAAGCTTATATTATTTATTCGGGGGAAGGCCATATCAGGTGCGCCAATTATTAATGGAACAAGCCAGTTTCCAAATCCTCCGATGAGAATGGGCATAACTATAAAGAAAATTATTACGAAGGCGTGGGCAGTAACAATAACGTTGTAAATTTGGTCGTCGCCGAGGAGAGAGCCAGGTTGGCTCAGCTCAGCTCGGATAAGAAGGCTTAAAGCGGTTCCAACTATTCCGGCTCAGGCACCAAATACGAGATAAAGGGTACCAATGTCTTTGTGGTTTGTAGAAAAGAATCAGCGTGTAATTGCCACAGGTAGGGTGGCCGAGCGTTTAGGCGGCGGGTTGTAGCCCCGCGGATAGAGGTTTAAGTCCTCTCCTTATCAAGCCCCGTAGTGGAAAGCACGTTGGATTGCAAATCCGAAGACGCAGACTAATACCCTGCCGGGGCTTTCCCCGCCTTACTAGGCTACGGCGGGGAAAGTAGGTGGATGCTCGCTGGCTTGAGCGTTTAGCTGTTAACTAAGAGTTTGTAGGATCGAGGCCTTCCCATCTAGAAAGGCCTTAGTTTAATAAAAACATTTGATTTGCAATTAGAAAATGCAAGATAGAGTCTTGTAGGTCTTACCAGGGACTAGAAGATTTTAACTTCTACTTAGAGCTTTGAAGGCTCTTGGTCTAATGTTATCCTAAGTCCCTTAGGTGGCTAGTATTAGAATAGCCGGGGTAACTGGTAGGAGGCCTAGTGCAACTGTGGTGGAGATGGTTAATGGCATGGAGTTTTGGGTCGTCTTAACTCGCCAAGGGGTAGTTGAGTTCGTTGTGTTAGGGGAGATAGTGAGTGTTATTGCGTAGCAGAGCCGGAGGTAAAAATAGAGGCTAAGTAGAGCGGCGAGGGCTATAATTGTGGCAGTAATCGGGAGACCTTGCTTTGCCAGTTCCTGCAAAATTAGCCACTTTGGTATAAAGCCTGTTAGGGGAGGTAATCCTCCCAACGAAAGTAACACCAAGGCGGTAGTTGTTGTTAACACTGGGCTGTTTGATCAGGTTATTGCGAGGGTATTAATTTTAGTTGTGGAGGACGTTTTTAGGGTAAGGAATGCGGCGGAGGTTATAAAAATATATGTCCCTAGCGCCAGTAGGGTAAGTTGGGGGGCATATTGTAGAACAATAATTATTCAGCCTATATGTGCGATGGAAGAATATGCTAAGACCTTTTGTAATTGGGTTTGATTTAGTCCCCCTCATCCTCCAGCTAAGGTTGATGCAATTCCAAGAGCTGTTAACAACATCGGGTCAATGGCGGGGGCCGTTTGGATAATGAGGGCCAGTGGGGCCAGCTTTTGTCAAGTAGATAAAATAAGGCCCGTAAGAAGGTCCAAGCCTTGTAATACTTCTGGCATTCAGAGGTGCATGGGCGCTAGTCCAATCTTTAGTGCTAGGGCAATAATAGTTATTGTGCCGGCAAGGGGATTTGATATATTGGTTATTTCTCACGTGCCTGTAATTCAGGCGTTTGTAGTACCTGCAAACAGAATTATGGCCGCAGCAGTGGCCTGGGTTAAGAAATATTTTGTAGTCGCTTCAACCGCGCGGGGGTGATGGTGTTGCGCTATTAAAGGAATAATAGCTAGGGTATTAATTTCTAGGCCTATTCAGGCTAGAAGTCAGTGAGAACTTGCAAAGGTTAGGGTAGTCCCCAATCCCAGGCTGGAGAGTAAAATTAAGAGTACGAAGGGGTTCATTGATGGAGGAAGGAGTTTAACCGTCATGTCCGGGGTATGGGCCCGAAAGCTTTATTAGCTGACTCTATCATAGAAAGTGGTGTAGCGGAAGCACCAAGAGTTTTGATCTCTTGAGCATGGGTTCAACCCCCTTCTTTCTAAGAACTGAGGGGATTTTAACCCCTATAAGCCACTCTATCAAAGTGGTCCCTGGGCGTTCGGGCACGGTTCCCGGGCTATAATTGGGGAGGAAGTCCTGCTAGCGCGATTGGGAGGGCGATGTGTCATAGGACCAGGGCTAGCGTAAGGGGTAAAAAGTTTTTTCACACAAGGTGCATAAGCTGGTCGTATCGGAATCGGGGGTATGAGGCTCGCACCCATAAAAATAGGATTGATAGAAGTGCGGCCTTAGTCATGAGGGTAATGGCTATTAATTCGGGGGCATTTGGGATGAGGGAAGATCCTAAAAAAAGTACGGCTGAGAGAGTGTTTATAAGCAGGATGTTTGCGTATTCGGCCAGGAAAAATAGGGCAAAGGGGCCTCCCGCGTATTCTACATTAAATCCTGAAACGAGTTCTGACTCCCCTTCTGTTAAATCAAAGGGGGCCCGGTTTGTCTCGGCGAGAGTTGAGATATATCATATTGCAGCCAGGGGCCAGGCCGGAATCAGCAGTCAGATGCCTTCTTGGGCCACGTTGAATGTTTGTAAGGTATAGCCCCCTGAAAAGATGATCACGGATAGGAGAATAAGTCCAAGACTGACTTCGTACGAAATTGTTTGGGCCACTGCTCGTAAGGCCCCAATAAGTGCATATTTTGAGTTAGATGCTCAGCCTGAGCCTAAGATGGAGTAGACTGCGAGGCTTGACAGCGCTAAAATAAACAATATTCCTAGGTTTAGGTCAATTACGGGGTAGGGCATAGGTATAGGTGCTCATAGCATTATGGCTAGGGTGAGTGCTAGGATAGGGGCGGCTAAAAATAGGAAAGGGGAGGATGTAGAAGGGCGCACCGGCTCTTTAATAAATAGTTTTACTCCGTCCGCAATTGGTTGCAGGAGGCCATAAGGTCCTACTACATTGGGGCCCTTTCGTAGTTGCATATACCCTAAGACCTTCCGTTCAACCAAGGTTAAAAAGGCCACCGCCAGGAGAACAGGGACAATATAGCCTAGGGGGTTAATTAGATGGGTTATCAGAGTGTTGAGCATAACTGGGGAGAGGACTTGAACCTCTGATTTAAAGGGCTTAGACCTTTCGCAATTTACCATGCTCTGCCACCCCAATAGTCCTTATTTTGGCGGTTGGGTTTTGGCCCTCCCTTTACTTAGTTTATTTGTTTTCATTAATTAGGGGCGGGGCGTGCTTCGAGCATGGGCCCCTCTTTTCCGATCCTTTCGTACTAGGAAAAGTGGCGTTACAGATAGAAACTGACCTGGATTGCTCCGGTCTGAACTCAGATCACGTAGGACTTTAATCGTTGAACAAACGAACCCTTAATAGCGGCTGCACCATTAGGATGTCCTGATCCAACATCGAGGTCGTAAACCCCCTCGTCGATATGGACTCTGGGAGAGGATTGCGCTGTTATCCCTAGGGTAACTTGGTTCGTTGATCGGCTTTATGCCGGATCACTACTGGTCAGATGTTCTGCGGCTTAGAGATGTCTCTCTTAGTTTTAGGGTATTGACCCTTTCCGCTTGGAGGCTTGTTTTTCCTCCGTGGTCGCCCCAACCGAAGGTTAAATCTTAGTTTCCATTAAGTTCTATCTTTTTATTGAGTTGTTTAACGTGGTTAAGTTTTGCACCTTAAGCTCCAAAGGGTCTTCTCGTCTTGTATAACTACACCCGCTTCTGCACGGATAGATCAATTTCACTGACTTGAAGAGGGAGACAGTTAAGCCCTCGTTTGGCCATTCATACAGGTCTTTATTTAAAAGACAAGTGATTGCGCTACCTTTGCACGGTCAAAATACCGCGGCCGTTGAACCCGTAGTCACTGGGCAGGCTGGACCTCCTATACATAAAAAGTTGCAGGAGGCGATGTTTTTGGTAAACAGGCGAGGCTTGTGTTTGCCGAGTTCCTTCCTTTTCTTTTAGTCTTTCCTTTAAGGTGGCACTCCAGTGTGGGGTTAACGATATTAAGTTGTGAGGTCTTCTTGTTTTTTTTGTTATTCACACTGCCCTCTTGATTTGGGTTCGTTAGTTTTCAGTGGGTTGTCCAGTCTGATTTGCACTTGTGCCGGGAGAAGGGCGGGCCTTCTTGTTACTCATTTTAGCATAATCTCTTCCATGTGGGCATGGGTTGGCTTAATAATTTTAGGGAAATAAGATTTTTTATCGGTATAATAAACTATTGTCTGTTTGAGCTTTAACGCTTTCTATTTAGGTGGCTGCTTTTGGGCCCACTAAAACAGTAAGTTTTGTGAACTATGATCTTTATTCTCCTGGAAAGGTTGTGTCCTTTATTAAAAGGGCTGTACCCCTTTTAACTAACTCTCGTGTTTCTCTCCGGGCCGTCTGTAATATTTACTTTGGTTTGAGGGGTGCGAGGCTGAACTTTTATCCATTTCTTAAGCAACCAGCTATCACCAAGTTCGGTAGGTCTGTCACTTCTACCCAGAGTTCTTCCCACTCTTTTGCCACAGAGACGGGTTTGCCCTAATTTATATAGGCTGACTCGGGGTAGCTCACTTGGTTTCGGGGTTCCAAACTAAAGGACTCTTTGCTTGGGGGTGCTTGCTAAATCATGATGCAAAAGGTACAGGGTTTAATCTTTGTTTTTTTTTGCTTAAATGTGTTGTTTCATTTCTCTTTCAGCTTTCCCTTGCGGTACTTTTTCTATTGCTCCAGGTTTAACCTTTTCTGTCGCCCATACTCAGGTAAAAGAATGATTTAGTTTATTTGTTAAAATAATGTTTTGTATTAATATTCTAGGGTTATTTAAATGTTTGAGCTAGCTGTTTAGCTCAGGGCGATCTAGTTTGCATAGATGTCTTCTCGGTGTAAGTGAGATGCTTAACTTACTCAGCCACGCCCTGGGTTTATCCAAGTGCACCTTCCGGTACACTTACCATGTTACGACTTGCCTCCCCTTGTCAGCGCTCTGTGATTAGGTATGTTTATTGCATTTTGACAGGGGAGAGTGACGGGCGGTGTGTACGCGTCTCAGAGCCGGGTTCAAAAGGACACTCTGCTTCCTTTTTACTACTAAATCCTCCTTCAAGCACTATTTCATGTCACGCATCCGTAGTGTTCTGCAGTAGAAAATGTAGCCCATTTCTTCCCACTTCGTGCGCTACACCTCGACCTGACGTTTTGGGTTGTGCCCATTTTGCTTACTTTGTTTCCTTCACAGGGTAAGCTGGCGACGGCGGTATATAGGCTGGGGTGACCAGAAGTGGTGAGGTTTAACGGGGGTTATCGGTTCTAGAACAGGCTCCTCTAGGGGGGTCTGAGGCACCGTCAGGTCCTTTGGGTTTTAAGCTAATGCTCGTAGTACCCTGGCGGACATATAACTGTATTTTGATGTCTGGGTTTATGGCTGAGCATAGTGGGGTATCTAATCCCAGTTTGTTTCTCAGCTTTCGTGGAGTCAGGTGAATATTACTAAAGCTACCTTCGTGTAATTGGGTTTCTAGCGCCTGGAAGCGTATGACGGCCGGAGGGCTATTTGGCTTTATTAGGTTGCAGCCCCTGACCACCCTTTACGCCGCGATATTATCAACTGGGGCCTCTCGTTTAACCGCGGTAGCTGGCACGAGTTTTACCGGCCCTGTTAGCCCTGACTGAGTCGAGCTTTCACTCATGGCTTAATATTTATCACTGCTGAATTCCCTTGGGGGTGTGGCTTGGCTGGGCGTCTTGGGCTATAATGATGCGTGCCTGATGCTCGCTCCTGACCCCCGGGCGGGGGGTCGAGGGCATACTCACGGGGGTGCGGATACTTGCATGTGTAAGTTGGGTTAGAGCTGATAATAAGGTCAGGACCATGCCTTTGTGCATGCGGAGCTTTCTAGGGCCCGTCTTAACATCTTCAGTGTTATGCTTTGCATAAGCTACGCGAGC